TATTTTTTATTTTATCAACTTCAATCTATTCTATTTGGCATAGTAGATCGTATTGTTCTTAGTAATATTTGTAATATTTTAAACAATTTTTCCAAACACCAAGGGAATGCAATTTCTAGAATAGCTAGCTAGAGATATAGTAAAGAACAATTGATTTTGAACACTAGATGTCTTTCACATCCAACCGATGAACCGATTATAATTTTAAAATGGCAGTTCCAAAAAAGCGTACCTCTAGTTCCAAAAAACGTATTCGTAAAAATCTTTGGAAAAAGAAAGGATATTGGGCAGCATTGAAAGCTTTTTCATTAGCGAAATCTCTTTCTACCGGTAACTCAAAAAGTTTTTTTTGTGTGACAAATAAATAATTAAACAATAGACTAAATAATATGAATAGGTCTAATTCAAAAAAATGATTCTAATTTTTGTTAGGTTTTTTTTTTGTAAAATTTCCAAGTTATCAAGAATATAAATAATATTAATCTAATAATAATAGATTAATATCTAAATTAATATTTCATTTGTTATTAAAACAAAATGAATTCCATTCTCTAATAGCAATAACAATATAAAATGGAATTCATTTTGTTATTTTTTAGTTCGAGCCATGACAAAATTATCTCGTTACAAATGTTGCTTTTATTTTCAGGAGACCATAAATAAAGTAATAAAAAAGTAATAAACTAAAAAATGAAAAATCCCGTTGTTAGTTAACTGAAAAAAAGGATACTCTAAAATAAAAATAACTAATAAACAAAAGATAAGATTATTAATATTATTAAAGAAAACGTTTAGATTAAATGCCTGATTTTGAAACAAATTTTTAGTCATCAATTTGAATGTTTCCTAAAAAAATATTGAATTAACCCTCCCAATCTCGACGATTGAATAAAAATAGGTTATTATGATTTTGAATAAGCCGCTATGGTGAAATCGGTAGACACGCTGCTCTTAGGAAGCAGTGCTAGAGCATCTCGGTTCGAGTCCGAGTAGCGGCATGGCTTTTTCTAAAAGAGTAAGCCCTATAATGAATTCAATTCCCTATTTCAATTCCTATAATTGAGAATCCCTTTAATAAATTTTATGATAGTTTCAACTTTAGAGCGTATATTAACTCATATATCCTTTTCGATCATTTCAATTGTAATTACAATTCATTTGATAACTTTATTTGTCGATGAAATCGTAGGACTATATGATTCATCAGAAAAGGGCATGATAGCTACTTTTTTCTGCATAACAGGATTATTAGTTATTCGTTGGATTTATTTTGGGCATTTACCATTAAGCAATTTATATGAATCATTAATTTTTCTGTCGTGGGGTTTTTCCATTATTCATATGATTCCGTATTTTAAAAAACATAAAAACCATTTAAGCGCAATAACGGCGCCAAGTGTTATGTTTACCCAGGGTTTCGCTACTTCAGGTCTTTTAAATGAAATGCATCAATCTGCAATATTAGTACCGGCTCTCCAATCACATTGGTTAATGATGCACGTAAGTATGATGGTGTTGAGCTATGCAGCTCTTTTGTGTGGATCATTATTATCACTAGCTCTTCTAGTCATTACATTTCGAGAATCCATAAGGATTTTTAGTAAAAGCAAAAATTTGTTAACTGAGCAATTTGCCTTTGGTGAGATTCAATACGTGAATGAAAGAAACAATGTGTTAAAAAACACTTCTTTGATTTCTTCTCAGAATTATTACAGATATCAATTAATTCAACAATTGGATCGATGGAGTTATCGTATTATTAGTTTAGGATTTATCCTTTTAACCATAGGTATTCTTTCGGGAGCAGTATGGGCTAATGAAGCATGGGGATCCTATTGGAATTGGGATCCAAAAGAAACTTGGGCATTTATTACTTGGACCATATTTGCGATTTATTTACATATCCGAACAAATAAAAATTATGAAACTGAAAATTCTGCAATTGTGGCCTCAATGGGCTTTCTTATAATTTGGATATGTTATTTTGGGGTTAATCTATTAGGAATAGGGTTACATAGTTATGGTTCATTTACATTACCATCTAATTGAATCTAATTGAATTTCTAATTGAATTTAAAGTACTTGACAACGAAAAGCCTAGGGCAGCATACATTATGAAACCCTTATATCAACCATCAAGAACCATTTGAATCATTCTATTTCCATTACTTGATTCAAATGGTTCTCAAAATGTCAAAATATCTGGTTATATTTTTATAATAGAATTCCAATTTTTTTATTTAACTTAAAAGCTGAAAAAGACTTTTTTTGGACAATGAACGATTTTTAAAATCATCGTATTTTTTTTATTGACAAAAACTATCTATAAAAAAAATTTGATAGAATAGCTTCGACCTTCTCAACTGATAATGAGAAAACGAAATCGGGATAAATACCAATACCTATTACCGGTAAAAGGATCGAAATCGAAATAAATAACTCGCGCGGTCCAGAATCAAAAAAATAAGAGTTTTTGGGGACATTAAAAAGCTTGTATCCATAGAACATCTGGCGTAACATAGATAATGAATAAATAGGAGTTAATATCATTCCAATTGCCATTACAAAAGTAATTAAGATTTTTGTTATTAAAAGATATTTTTGGCTAGTAAGTATTCCAAAAAAAACTACCAATTCGGCAACAAAACCGCTCATGCCCGGTAATGCAAGCGAAGCCATTGATAAGATACTGAAAGTCGTGAATATTTTTGGAATTGAGACGGCCATTCCGCCCATTTCGTCGAGGTAAACAAGTCGTATTCTATCATAACTCGTTCCGGCCAAGAAAAAAAGTGCAGCGCCAATAAATCCGTGAGAAATTATTTGTAAAATGGCCCCGTTGAGCCCTGTATCGCTTATAGAACCAATTCCTATAATTATGAAACCCATATGAGATACAGAAGAATAGGCTATTCGTTTTTTTAAATTACGCTGACCCGGAGATGTTAAAGCTGCATAGATAATTTGAATTGTGCCTACTATCATCAACCAGGGAGAAAATATAGAATGGGCATGGGGTAATAATTCCATATTGATCCGAACCAACCCATATGCTCCCATTTTTAATAAGATTCCGGCTAAAAGCATACAAGTACTATAATGTGCCTCTCCATGGGTGTCTGGTAACCATGTGTGTAGGGGTATGATCGGTGATTTGACAGCAAAAGCAATAAGAAATCCAATATAAAATATTATTTCCAGTGCTACAGGATACGATTGATTAGCTGATGTTTCAAAATTTAATGTCGGTTCATTGGAGCCGTATAAACCAATACCCAGAACTCCTATTAATAAAAAAACGGAACCTCCAGCAGTGTACAAAATAAATTTTGTAGCTGAATACAAACGTTTCTTTCCACCCCACATGGATAGAAGTAGATAAACGGGAATTAATTCTAACTCCCACATGATGAAAAAAAGTAAAAGGTCTTGAGAAGAAAATAGTCCTATTTGACCACTATACATTGCTAACATTAGGAAATGGAATAGTCGTGAATCTCGAGTAACGGGCCAAGCCGCTAAAGTAGCTAAAGTTGTGATAAAGCCTGTCAGTAAAATGGGTCCTATAGAAATTCCATCTATTCCCAATCTCCAGTAAAAATCAAAATAATTGATCCATTTATAATTCTCCGTTAGTTGCATTAACGGATCATCCAATTGGAAACGATAACCGAATGCATAGGTTGTTAGAAGGAGTTCTACTATACATATACATATAGTATACCACCTTATTACCTTATTTCCTCTATGAGGAAGAAAGAAAATTAAGGAACCCGCGGATATTGGCAAAACTACAACTAGCGTTAACCAAGGAAAATTATTCATAGTAAAAACAAAATAAACTTGGACCAGAAAAACCCGTGCTCGAAATAAATATATTTTCGAGCGCGGGTTTTTGTCGGTAAAGGTAAAAAAATCAAATGTATTCGAGTAGGGTTTTCTGAAACGTATTAATAAGCTAGACCCATACTTCGAGTTGTTTCATGCCATAAATAAACGCGAACACTCAAGAAATCCGTTGGACAGGCAGATTCACATCTCTTACAACCGACACAGTCCTCTGTTCTTGGAGCAGAAGCTATTTGCTTAGCTTTACATCCGTCCCAAGGTATCATTTCTAATACATCAGTTGGGCAGGCTCGCACACATTGAGTACACCCTATACACGTATCATAAATCTTTACTGAATGTGACATTGGATCTATAAATTTTTAAACGTCAGAAATTTTCGATCTAGTAAACTTGTAAATGAATCATATATTTAGACACCAGATGAATCAATAATTTACCAGAAATTTGGAAGCAATCTACTTCTGGATCGACTCATACGATAGAACCAAGATACTTTGATTTCTTACATTTTCTAAAATATGGATTAGATTTAATGTATGGTCATGTTAATTAGAATTTATGAATATTGTAATTTCTATGATTAATACTACACTACTTATTCAACAAATTCGATTGATTGATACGAGTTGATTTTCTGTTACGATAAATTGACGAAACAATGGCCAGTCCAATAGCTGCTTCAGCGGCGGCAATAGCTATAACAAAAATTGAGAAAATATTTCCTTTTAATTGCCGGCTATCAAAAAAATCAGAAAATGTTACGAAATTTATATTAACCGCATTCAGTATAAGTTCAAGACACATAAGGGCTCTAACCATATTTCGGCTTGTGATCAATCCATAGATACCGATAGAAAATAAGTAGGCACTCAAAACAAGTACATGCTCGAGCATCATTGACTAACTCCTTATCAATTTTGATTCATTTCAATATGAACTGAATAACAATTCAACAGATTCAATTGACTAGAATATAAAGTGCGGAACAAAGAAATATATTGTATTGGTAATAGATTAAATAAAAGAGTTTTTATTTTGACTTTTAGACATAACCAATTTTAAAACCAATTTTAAAATGGAAGATAAAAAAATGTAATAACACAGAACAGAGTTGAATTTTGATTACTGTTGGAAATTCTAGAAATTTATTACTGGCGCGCTACCGCAATTGCGCCTATTAAAGCGACTAAAAGAATTATCGAAATGAATTCAAATGGAAGAAAAAAATCTGTTGATAAATGAATTCCAATTTGTTGACTATTACTTATCAAATCTTGCTCTATAATCTGGTTTGATCTTGCAGTCCAAATAATCCCGTACCATGACGTATCCGTAATACTAATCATTAGTAAAACAAAAATACTTGTACAAACTGGTAAAGTAATCCCATCCCCAACAGTCCAAAGATTAAAATCTTTGTAATCTTCTGAACCATTCATAAACATCACAGCAAATACAATTAAAACATTTATAGCTCCCACGTAAATAAGAAGTTGTGCAGCAGCTACAAAATAGGAGTTTAATAGAATATAAAATAAGGATATACAAACAAGAACCAGCCCCAATGAAAAGGCAGAATAAATGGCGTTGGTAAATAATACCACACCTATACCGCCTAGTATAAGACCCAATCCCAGAAAGACTAAAAGAAAGTCATGTATTGGTCCAGGCAAATCCATTATATGTAAAATAAGAGATAAATAAATCTAAATGTTTTTCATGACTTTATTGAGACCCGATCAGAAATTTTTTTTAATAATTTTTCAAAAATTCCTAATTAAATCCTAAGAGATAGGACTAAATGTAGGTACAATTATTGGGCTAATTTTATTCTTTATCTGAAGAAATAGGTCTAATCCGAAATTTTTTATTTCGAAATATATACAGATATATTAATTAATAGATTTTCAATCAAAATAAAGATTCGCTTCTTATCAACCAATTAATAGTTGGAATTTCATTTCTAGTTATTGACCAAACAAAACAAAAGAACCTTTATTTCTTTTAAATAAATAAATAAAAACCGAACCTTAGTATTGTTAAAGTAATTGGAATTTATTCTTGAATCAAGAGATTTACTTATTTTTTATTTGAGGTGAATTAAAAATTGTTCGAATTGTATAATCGTCAACTACTGACATTGGTAAACGACCTAAAGCAATTTGATTATAATTTAATTCGTGACGATCATAAGTAGAAAGTTCATATTCTTCAGTCATTGATAAACAATTTGTTGGACAATACTCAACACAATTACCACAAAATATACAGATTCCGAAATCAATACTGTAATTTAGTAATCGTTTCTTTCGAATATCTGTTTCTAATTTCCAATCAACAACGGGTAGATCTATAGGACATACACGAACACATACTTCACAAGCAATACATTTATCAAATTCAAAATGAATTCGACCACGGAAACGTTCCGCGGTGATTAATTTTTCATACGGATATTGAATAGTTACGGGTAAACGATTTGCGTGAGATAAAGTAATCATGAAACCTTGACCGATGTACCTTGCAGCCCGTACTGTTTGTTGACCATAATTCATGAACCCAGTTACCATAGAAAACATATCGTGAATATATATATGAATAATTTTATGTTTGTTTATTTCTCTTGTTTGAGACAAATTGTGAATATAGAATATTCCTTTACAGCGAAAAGAGTTGAGAAGAAGTTGTTAATAATAGATTACCGAGAGAGATCGGTAAAAGAAATTTCCATCCAAGATTTAATAGTTGGTCCATTCTTAGCCTCGGCAAAGTCCATCTTGTTGTGATAGGAATGAACAAGAACAAATAAGTTTTAGTTAATGTAATAAAGATACCAATCGTCGCTTCAAAGACTCCACCTAATTTATTTATTTCAAAAAACTCAGAAACATATATGTCTGGAATAGATATATTCCAGCCTCCCAAGTAAAGAACTGTTACAAATAATGAAGAAACTAATAGGTTTAGATAAGAAGCAACATAAAATAAACCAAATTTTATACCCGAGTATTCGGTTTGATAACCTGCTACTAATTCTTCTTCTGCTTCTGGTAAATCAAAAGGTAATCTCTCACATTCTGCTAGGGAAGAGATGAGAAAAATGATAAACCCTATAGGCTGACGCCATAAATTCCACCCCCCAAAACCATATTTTGATTGCGCCTCAACTATATCAATTGTACTTGAACTGTTAGATAATCATAGTCGGTGATACCATCACTGTTATCATCGCTATTACAGAACCGTACATGAGATTTTCATCTCATACGGCTCCTTAAAGGCCATAAATAAATCTAAGGACCGGGTAAGTATTATTTTATCTTGATACATTTGTAGGATGGATAAGGTCAAATCTTATTGGACGGTCCAAAATTAGACCAATAGAATTCTGTCTGTTATAATTATTAGTTTTAAATAATTGTTATTTTAATAATTAAATAAATTAATAATAAAATAAAAAAAAAAACAAAGTACTTCTGAATTGATCTCACCCCTTCTTTAAAAAATTTCAATTTTTCTTTGTTGAGTAATAACTTAATTCTTCAATAAAATACTTCTTGTAGAAATATAACTAACATAATTAACCCTTCGTTTTTACTTACGAAAAAAAAAATTCCATATTAATTCATGAATTATGATATATATTCTATATATATATGAATATAGAATATGAATATGGAAAAGGATAAAAAAGATATATTTTTTTATTGGAATTGGGTTTCTTTCTCTTTTTTTTTTTTTTTTCGTTCCTATTCTTCTTTCTATTTCTTAAAAAAAGAGGGCTTACAAAATAAAGGATTTTTTCGTTCCCAATAGTTATGTATTTCATCGGTGGATAGGAGCATACTCTGGATTGGAATAGTGCCTTGGGGAGTACTTCCTAATAATTTCTACTAACTTTAAGCCCCGATTAGTATTCGTTGTTTGTATATTATGTAAAAAAGCCCTTTTTGGATAATTTACATAATTTCCATTTCCATTACAAATCCGTTACATATCTTGGTGTTTCTAACCATCCACTCGTTTTTGTTCAACCCTCCGTTATGATAATACATGTATGTTAATCCATACAAATGATAGTGAAAAATCAATACGGTGGATTTTTTGAGCCCGCTTCAAGTCAGGATGACTAATCGACCAATCTTGGCTTGGGGTAAACGATTTCTTATGTTTATGTTTATTTTCGCTTAACTCTTTAACTCTTATACATGGAAAATGAGACTCAATATTTTTACTGCGAATTTATATATTTATATATTCTAAATTATATAATATATATATAAGCTGTTTTCTTTCACTCAATATAACTATTTTATTGAATTTTTCAATCCGAATAATGAATAAAAAAAAAAAAATGAAGATCTCTAACCCTACTCAATTCATTCCACCGTTTTCCTCGAAAGGAAGAATAGAGAAAGGTTTATGTCTATATATCAACGAATCGCACGTAGAGATATTGATAACACACATAAAGTTAATGGTATTTCATAACTAATTGATTGAGCAGCAGCTCGTAGACCACCTAAAAAGGAATATTTATTATTTGACCCGTATCCTGACATAAGAAGTCCAATGGGAGCAATACTTGAAATGGCAATCCATAAAAAAACACCAATATTGAGATCCGCTAAAACAAGACGATACCCAAATGGAACTACTAAATAGCTTACTAAAATGGATATAACTGCTATGGATGGACCGATACTGAATAAACGAGTATCCCCTCTAGATGGAAAAAGATTTTCTTTGAAAAGAAGTTTTGTCCCATCTGCTAGAGCTTGAAGAACTCCCAAAGGGCCGGCGTATTCAGGTCCAATACGTTGTTGTATTCCCGCGGATATTTCTCTTTCTAACCATACAATTACCAGTACGCCTATTGTAATTCCCAATACAAGAGTCAAAATAGGAATAAGTAACCATATAATTCCATAGACCCCCTTTAAAAATTCCAATCTAGAAAAAGAATCGATCTCTTGTAATTCTAGTGTATCTAGTGTATCAATTATCATTTCAACGATCAACTTCTCCCATAATGATATCTATACTACCTAGTATTGTCATAATATCAGCCAATTTCATTCTTTTAACTAACTGAGGAAGAATTTGCAAATTGATAAAACCCGGCGGTCGAATTTTCCATCTCCAAGGAAAACCACTCCGATCCCCTATCAGGAAAATCCCTAATTCGCCTTTTGGAGCTTCGACTCGCACATAAAGTTCTTGTTTCGGCAATTCAAATGTAGGAGAAGGTTTTTTACTAATAAAGCGATATTCAAAATCATTCCATTCTGGATTCCTTTCTCTATCAAAGTAGCGGATTTCTAAATTCTCATATGGTCCCCCCGGAATTCCTTCGAGAGCCTGTTGAATAATTTTTACAGATTCCACCATTTCACCAATTCGGACTAGATAACGAGCCAATGAATCCCCTTCTTTTTGCCACTGTACTTCCCAATCAAATTCGTCATAACACTCATACTGATCAACTTTACGAAGGTCCCATTGTATTCCGGACGCTCGCAGCATTGGTCCTGATAAACCCCAGTTTATTACTTCCTCTCGACCAATAATGCCTACCCCCTCGACTCGTTCTAAAAAAATAGGATTGCGTGTAATAAGTTGTTGATATTCAGCAACCCTTATTAAAAAATAATCGCAGAAATCCAAACATTTATCTATCCAGCCATAAGGGAGATCAGCCGCCACCCCTCCGATCCGAAAATAATTATGCATCATTCTCATACCGGTGGCAGCTTCGAATAGATCATATACTAATTCTCTTTCTCTGAAAATATAGAAAAAAGGAGTCTGTGCACCAATATCCGCCATAAAAGGGCCGAGCCATAACAGATGAGAAGCTATACGACTCAACTCCAACATAATTATTCTGATATAGCTGGCTCTTTTAGGTACTTGAATATTTCCCAGCTGTTCCGGCCCATTTACTGTTATTGCTTCTGTGAACATAGTAGCTAAATAATCCCAACGTGTTACATAAGGCAAATATTGTATAATTGTTCGGTTTTCCGCAATTTTTTCCATCCCTCGGTGTAAATAACCCAATATTGGTTCACAGTCAATAACATCTTCACCATCTAGAGTAATGATAAGTCGAAGAACACCATGCATTGATGGATGGTGGGGACCCATACTGACTACCATCAGGTCTTTTCTTGTAGCTGGTATATTCATAGGTTTTTCCTTAATTCACTCTTTCATGAATTGCTGAAAACGAAAAAAAGTTCATTCAAATTCACGATCTAATAAATCAAATAATTCAAAATGCTTCTTCAAATTAACGAGTTTTTGATTCACGAATATCCAACCGATTAATCAATTCTTTATAACCTATTCTATTTTTCTTTGACAAATAAGATAGCAGGCGTTGGCGTTTTCCCAGAATTTTACGTAGACCTCTCTGAGATAAATAGTCTTTTTTGTGTAATTGTAAATGGGAAGTAAGTCTTCGTATCCTATTGGTGAAACTTAATATTTGAAATTCAACAGAACCCCTATTTTCTTCTTTTTCTTCTTGTGAAATAACTGAGATGAATGAATTTTTTACCATAAAACGAACCCCCCTTCTTTTTTTAATTTTAAGATATTTTAAGATATTTTGATTGATAGATATTTTTATTGATCAGTAATAATAATGGCACTTGTTTTAGTTTGGTATAGAGAATAATCTTAATTTCGGTCTAATTTCGATTTTTATTAAATCAAATTAAATCAATCCTATTTTAATTTCAAAATTTGAAAAGGTATACAGTATACAAAGGTATACAAAAGGATGGTTGTTTTCTATCCTCCAAAACGATAAAAACTTAGTCCTAAAATCAGACGATTTTATTGATTCATTTCTAGATCGAATTGATATGTCATTGAATTAGTATCATGTATCAGAATAGAATGTAAGACATTGAATGTGCGCACCTCTTTGTCGTCATCGACCCGCTGCGTTATGGGAAAGATAGCAAAACTTTACTAGTAATGGATTTTCAATCGCGGATACATATGTATCCTTACCATACCGAAACGACTGCCGTTATTGCTATCAAACCAATACCGATTCATACAAGCTAAATCTTCTAATCGATAATTGGGCCATAGAAATAACTTTAAGTTAATAAGTTTCTTTTTATATCCTTTGTTTTTATCCAAAACTTGACTGTTTACCTTATTACCATTCCCTAATGCTGAATTTTTATGCATATCATTTCTATTCCTAGAATTGAAACAAATTAGAATTCTAAATTCTCTCCGAAGTCTAGGTGATAAAATATTTTCAGGAACAAACAAATCATAATGATTTTTATCTCTATTTCCAGTCATCTTTTTATATTTGGTAATGACTTCATCAGAATTCTTATCAATATGGGTTTTTTCTCTGTATTTTTGATTCATTTTGTGTTTACTTTGATGAACCGATGAAATACCAATGGTTTGATACATAATAAATTGCCCATCATTTTTTATAGATAGACGAATTGGTTCAATAATCAAAATTCCCCTTTTGATGAATTCTGTAAGAGTTAAATTTTTCTCAATTATCAGAATATCAAGACTCATTTCTCCTCTTTGAATAGAGGATATAGTTATTTCTCTTGGATTTATCAGTCTAAGCAGGAGACAATATACTTTGATGTTATTGATTATTTTTTTAGTTAAAATATCATCCCATCGCAATTGAAACTGAAAATACCTGTTTAGTAAGAAATCAAACTCCTCTTTTGTATCATTCTTGTCTTGTTTTTTATTTTTTTGTTTTTTCATCTCCGAGTCCATATAATCTTCTTCAACATCTTTTTCTTGGTTTGAAAGAGCAGATTCAAGGTTTGCTTGGTCCGCTGATTCTTTTTGCTCTTTATTTCGTTTTTTTAATTCAAGAGATTTTTTTTCATTGGAGGATATAAAAAGATCTTTATCAGTAACGTTTTCATTTATATTAGAATCTAAAAGAAGTAATTTTTTTGGTATAACCCACGGTTTAGTTTTATACAAATTATAAAGGATCAAAAATTCGGAGAAGAACCAACGTTCAAGATTTGATATGGGGCGGTTTAATATTTCTTCATTCATTCCCATCCAATCCAATTTTTTTTTTTGATTAGATAAATAGATTTCTTGATCTTGATGAATTGTGAGATCAAAAAAATTTTGCTTATTCATTTTATCAATTATTGGATAATCATTAAGTTTATCCTTAGTACATTTTTTATTACTGTTTGGGTCAGTATCAATATTGATCCAAGCTTCAATATTGATTTTCTTTCTAAGACAAAAATGGATAATTCTCCAATCAAAATATTTTCTATCCAGATTTTTATCCATATCTGTAATATCATGTTGTACTCGATCATTATTGATAGGGATAATAGGAATACCTTCCATCATATAAAAAGATTTGAGTTTATTTGTGTTGGAGTTCGAAAAAACTTCTTGGTTATTTTTTACGTGTAATGACAATTCATAAATTGACGAGTACTTCGTATTTTCAGAATTAATAGATTTATATGCTAACCGATCATATTTATATTGTTTTTTAAAATTCTCTTTTTCATTCAGTAATGAAGCCTTTTCAAAATTTTTTAGTTTTTCGTAGTGAATAAATTTCGTTTTTTTAGATGAGTTACTTAAATCCTTATTTTTATTCATATAATGGTGGTTGAATCTATTTCGCCATTTTTGTGGTACTAGTCTAGACCATCTAATGTGAGATATATCATATTGATAATGATTCCTTAACCAATTTGTCCATTGATTTATTCCAGAATTCTGACAATTCTTATGTCTTAATTGAGAAAGAAAAAGTTCTTGTGTTCCAACAAAATAACTCCTTATTTCATTCTTAATAAAAGGAGCTGCTCCATTATATTGCAAGACAGATTTTAACTTATAAAAATCCAAATTGACAAATTGGGTTTGTGAGAGTTTGTAAAATACATAGGCTTGTGAAAAGTAGGATAAGTCACAAAAAGTATTTGAATTTTTTTTACTAATATTAGTATTATATAGTGTCTTTTTTATAGTCAAAATAAAATGAATTAAACTTTGATTTTTTTTATCCATTTTTTCTTGATTTGTTTCATTATTGGTAATGTATTTATTAAAATTTTTTTTTATTGAGTCACGAAATGGTTGTGTATTGATCCTAGGAATATTAATGATCCACAGAAAGATATCTATGTATATCCTTTCAATGAAAAATTTTATAAAATAATGTGATTTGCGTATTAGTCGAGCATTTTTTCTTTTTAATATCTGCCAAATATTTTTTTGTGCTTTCAACCTTTTATTATCATCACTTATTTTGTTAAAACTAATATTTCGATCCGGAATTCTAAATCCGCCCTTTTTTTCATTTGTAATTTTTTCTATTTGATTTATGACCGTGTTTGTTCTATCAGTTAGATCCTGCATTTTTTTTTCTGTCAACGAATAATTTGTCCAATTCCGAGGTATAGTTTCAATGGACGATGGTATAGTTTCAATGGATGATTCAGAAATCATCAGATTACTTATTATCAAATCTTTTTTAGTTTTATTCAATTCATATACTTTTCTTTTTCTCAATCCAAATAATAGAATTGGATTTATTTTTGATAGTTCTTTTTTTATTTCTTTTAAAAAAAGAATCCTTTTAATGATCCATTTTTTTATTTCTTTTGAAACATTTAGAAACAATTTTGTTTTTTCTTTAAAAATTTTTAGAATTAGAAAACATTTCTTTTTCAATTTTCTAATTTTTCTTTTGAGTTCTTTAAAAATGGGTTCAAAAAATGATTCGTGTTTTCTGGAAGAATCAAAAGGGAATTCTGCTTCCATTCCAAAAATTGTTAAAAAACACGAATCTTTTTTTGAATCTTTCTTTTTCATTGGATCGTTATAAGGGGCTCGTGGATTCGATCTATGCCAAGGTTTCAGACGAAAAGGAAATAGGATCTTAATCTGAATACCGTCTGTTAACCAATCTTTTGGAAATTCTTTTTCTGATAATTGAACGCCATTATAGGTGCATTTAACATGAATTTCTCGATTCCAATCCTTAAAATCTTCGGACCATTCAGGAAATTGAAATAATAGCATACGGGCGATATTTTTAAATATTATCAATGAAGGCAATATAATATATTTTCTAAGAATCGATTGGGTTATTAATAAAAAACCTCTTATTACTTGAGCAAGTAAAATACTATCCCAGGCTTCCGCTATTTCTATACGTGCTTTCTCCTTTCTTTTGGCTTCTTCTTTTTTATCTTCTTCCTTTTTTTTCTCACTTTCTTCTGTGGTTTTCTCTTTAGAATCCGAAATTTTGAGTTCTGTGTTTGTCCACATACCATTTCTAAAAATTCGGTTTATACGTTCGGAAATATCAAAAGAAAAAAAAGGGGATTTGTTTATTCGGTCCAAAAAGAGGGGGGAATGCACGTCTGCCTCAAAGAATTTCCAAGTAACTATTTTACGTCTTTGAGCACGTACAGAGCCTTTGATTAGGTCTCGACGAAAATCTGGTTGTTGTGAATAACGTATCAAAGCAACTTCGTCTGGTTCATCAGTATCATCAGTTTCTTGGGTATTACTATAAGTATCAGTATTCTCTTGGTTATCAGTAAAAATAATTACACTTTTGTCTTTTCTTGAGCGAATCTGCATATTCTCTATCTCACCCTCCTCTCGTTCTTCCTCGTCTAGTTCCCAATCAGCAATTAATTTGTATGGCCAGTAAGGGATTTTTTTATGTATTTCTGTTAATGCAATAGATTTTTTTTTTATCGTTTTCTCGTTTGGAAGAGTTCTATCTGCATCAAATAAAAATTTTAAAACTTTTATTCTATCTTCTGAATCAATTCTTACTTGTTCATGTTTAGGAACTATAAAAGGTCTTTGAAAATTTAAACTTGATGTTGATTTTACAGCAAATTCATTGATTAAGTTCAATAAATAATCCATTTGCTTTGCGCATGCTTTTGTATCAAATGAATTTGGTTTCTGTTCAAATTCTAGGCGATTAATAATAAAAAGGATACTATGAATCTTATTTATCAAAAACTTTTCTATAGAATTTTTTCGAGAAATTTCCTTTTTAATTGAAAGTGAAAACAATTTTTTGATTCGTCCACGATAGGGTCCATTTATGAAAGGATCATA